CATCACAAGAAGAATTCGTGAAGAATTTTTTTAGAAAAATCACAATCATTTGCTTTGGTTCATTATTTGACTGCTCTGCTCCCAAAAGGGGAGACTTTCTTTTTATTGCTTGCTCTCCCAATTCAGGAAGACGGAAATCGCCAGTTGGGTTGACCAACCAAGAAAGACATGGGAGAAAGACATTCTTATCGATCTTGAACAACGATAGACTGAACACGAACCCAATTTCGATAAAAGACGAAGTCGATTCAATCCAACTCCAACCGACCGGCTGGAGAGATATTTAGTCAAGAAAGGCAGGACTAAGGAAAGGCGCAAGCCCCAGTAAGCTCCGTCTCTGTAGGGAAGGAGATCTCTTCTTGGGTTCGGATCGGACCAGCTTTCTTCGTTGATGGATCCGTTTATATAAGCAATTGGATCGATATTGACCGAGCCATTGAAAGAGCCTCTTCTTCGATAGCGTGAACAGAGCTTCTGGCTAAAGAAGGAAAGCCAAAGCTGACATTACAGCTTGTCGCTCTTCGAGCGGAGGGCTGGATCTAACTTCCTAGTCTCGATTGTAGTAAGGGTTAAGCTAAAAGGGGCTTTCAAGGCTCTCGTCCCATCTACCTCGGTACTCCAACTGGGTCCTCAAATGCCTGGTTCTGGACCGCATCCTTTTCGTATGAACTGCCCAAACAACGCTCAGGATGACAGACACACTTCGGACGGAGATGCTTTTGGTACGAGATCTATTGGTTCAGAAAAAGAGCTACTAAAAGGTAAACGTTTTCCCTGATCCCAGATCAAGAACAAAGTCCTAAACAAAGTCTTTCTCCTCACCGACAAAGCAGAGTGCTAATCCCGATCAAAACAAGTCTGACCTCGAATATGCTATATATATAAGATTAAGTGTGGATCTATTCCAATAGTTTCTGGTAAGCCTGATAGAGCACGGTTGGCCCGAGAAGTGAATCTTAGCTGGAATCCCTTGAATGGTACCTGAAAGCTTTTGCTGATCTTTAATCCCTAACCAACTTGATTTGATGAATGGAGATATGTCTTTCACTCCATTTACGAAGCTTTAGGAAGCATTGCAGGAGTAGGAAAAACTATAACAAAAAATATTCGCTCATGTCTTGCTCAGCAAGAGGGCTTTAGACTGTCGTAGATACAGGACGCAAACTCACTGGCTTTGGTCTCTTTATGAAGGGTTATTCCGGGCTACTCCTCCCTTCGGTCGCCTCTATTACGGGTGTGAAAGCAAAACCCTGGCTTAAACAAAGCTACCCGGCTTCGCCTCACCTATTTCCTTTCTCCTTCCTTTAAAAGACAGGACATTAACTCTTCTCTGCTGACACTAGTGGCTATACGGGAAAAAGTTCCTAAGTCGAAAGAGGAGATGACAAGACTTCTCCGATGCGGAAAAGACTCTAAGGCAGCTTCCCTCTCCCACTGCACTTGGAAACCCATGGTGGACATTTTTTATAGGCGGTGAGGTTGGTGCTATTCCCACCTTCGTCTCAGTGAAACTAGGTCCTCGAGGGAAGGGCAGTTGAAAAAGGTTGATTATGGTTCCCAAAACTTTAGTTGAGTGACAGAGTGGTTGGAAGCCTGTATGGATAGTCCACCCTATTGATATTCTATCCCGCTGTGGCAGCGTCAAGGAAGAGAAGGTATCGCCCTGAAGAGGACCTGTCTCGAGGAAGTGGAGAGTCTGAACCCAAGCCAAGAGGCCTTTCTAAGGTGAAATCGCTGAGTTCTTTGAAGTCTTCCGGCCGAAGGCAACTGAGGGAGCAGGCAAGCGTCGTATCTTTGCTATTGGTAATTCTTTCAATCAGAGGTTACTCCGTCCTGTCCATTTATGGTTTGCGTCTGTATTGAAGCGCATTCCCATGGACGGTACATTTAATCAGACGGCTCCTCGGGTTCGCTTAATTCCAAGCAGCCACTGTTTCCGTTTTGATCTTAAGTCGGCCACTGATCGTTGGTCGCTTCTGTATCTTTTTGAAATAGTGGCCCTATTGTTTGACCGGTCATTTGCCTCGTCTGTTGTTAACAGTACGTTGGCAACGAATTTGTTTGAAATACCGTTTGTAAGACGGTATTCCACAATTTCTTTTGTGGCTGGTCAACCTCTAGGTTATTACGGCTCTTGGCCACTGTTTGCCTTCTCGCACCACTTGTTGGTGTGGTGGGCGGCAGAACAAGTTAGGCCTGGGGTTAGGTTCACAGGATACGCTGTACTGGGTGATGATGTTCTCATTACCGATCCAGACGTAGCCCGGGTGTACCAGTCGGCCCTTGGGCGGGTTTGTGTTAAGATATCTTAACACAAGTCTCTCATTTCGTCTACTGGTGCAGCTGAGTTCGCAAAGCGGTTTCGGATACGCGGGTTGACAGAAGATGTCTCACCGCTCTCCCTGAAGAAACTGTCGACCGTCAGAACGCCACTGGGGTGGTATAACTTCATGTTAACACTCCAGCGCCCGTTGCGTCTTTCTACACAACTGCGTCTGGCTGGTCTTGGCTTCAAAGCCGCGTCTCGCCCTCTGGGATCTCGTCGTCACGGAATTAGGTGTCGGCGACTCCTAATCATGCGACTCTATGGTCTTTTGCCAGCAACGCTCTTGCTTCAGGTCAAGTACCGTCTCCGACTGTAATTGGTTGAGTAATCGACCGCCTTAGAGACCAAATGGTTCCTAAGGATCCCATTACAGTCCCAGACAAAGCCTTCGCTTATCCTGGTCATAGAGACTTCCTGGAGTGGTCTCTATACCATGGATGGATGAAGCAGTACTTGACTTATCTGAAGTGGTATTGCGAAGTAGCTCTCAACCCGTGTGCTAGCTTGGAGGATTGGTGATGATGGTATATTGCAATGATTAGAAAATCATGAATTGCTGTAACTAAAGAAAGAAAGGGCAGCCAAGGACAAGCACTCGGGCAAATCTCTTAGCAGAAGGAAGGGGTATGCCCTTGCTAAGAGCAAAGAAGACACCGAAGCTAGACAGATTGGAAAAGCCCCTTTACGGAAGGACCAATGTAGAAGCTCATTCCAGACAAAAGGAAATCTCTGACACAGATTTAGGCTTCTCCGATTGAGGAAAGTCCGACAATTTTTTAGTAGCTGCGATCAGGCACACTTCTTACTTCTTCTCAATCAAGGCCAAGACTGTCTTATCTACTTGGAAATCCCTCTCAAAGACTTCTTTCCTAAGAAGCATAGCGTCTTATCGTTCATGCCTCATAGCCAATGGCGAACTCAAGTTTAAGCAAGTCCTGTCTACCTCAATTTTGCTCTCAAAGAATCAATAGCTATTGTGAGCTCGCCCTTGATTATGATTATGATTATTCAATCTTACGCTTAGGCACGAAAGAGAAAAGGCTGTCAGTCCAAGCAAGTTGCCCTGAGGGAACAGCACCCTACTATGAATAACAGCAGTTCCTAGCCTGGGCATCATATCATCACTTTTATATTATATACGCTATTTATTAATATTAATTAGTCATAACACCACAATCCAACAGACCTTCCCCACTAGACTGGAGTAGCGAGAAGAGAAGCCTACCTAGGACAGAAAAAGCAAAGTAAAAGACAGAAGAAAGGGGCCGAGGAAGAACCTGAGATCATGGAGTTGGAATAACATTCTCATTCATCAAGAACTGTTCTTCCATACTGTCCTATGGGAAAGAAAGACTGTAGGACTGTAGCCATCTTCGGGTCGGGACAGAAAGAAAGGAAAGGGATGAGATAGGACGAGCTAAGTCTGCAGCAGAGTAGAATTCAACCTTCTATCCTCGGGATAGGGCTATGAAAGAAGTCGTTCCACTTCAAGCCCTCACTCTTCAAGTCCTTTTGCCATCAGCAAATCAGTCTGCCCGTCTTTCAGTAATCACAAGCTATCACGGAAAGAGAAAATTGATCACTAGGAAATTCCAAAGATCGGGGCTAAGAAGTTGGAGGAAGGAAAGCCACGGTGGATTGATAGATTACTAATCAGGCCCCAGTCAAAGGCTGAGGAAGGGACCCAGCAAGTCAAGTCAAATCCGAAGACGACCTTCATTTGAGAAAGTCAGAAGATATTGATTGGCAAAAGCCCATTGTCAGAGAGATGAAAGAAAGCAAAGGATTCGAGGAGTCATCCCATGATCTAACCGGGATAAAAAGAGAAATAAACGGAAAAAGGAGAGAAATAGAGGGAAAATAGGTCCCACTTACTATTCATGGCCAGCTGTTCCTAATCTTCCCTTCCTGTGTTGTCCGGTTGAAAAGGACAGTCAGAAGAGGAGCGTAAAGCCAAGTTTCACACAGTAGTCAGAGTCAGGGGTCTTGGAGCCTTGAATGAGATTCCTTCGCTTCAGATAACTACTGTGAAGCTCGATGGAAGCAATTCTCTTGCGGTCTGCACTCTTGTCAATCTTTAGTATGGGGGATGGTGGACTACTTGACTGGGAAAGGCAAGGAGCCAAATATAGTCAAAATATCCCTATACCTATATGACTTATATCCAATTGTACGGCTTGGCAACTTATTCATGACATAGACTGCAAAATGGAGAGCTTCAAGCCAATATTTAGCAGGCATACCAGCTTAACTTTAAATAATAAGGCCGGGGCCCGACTGACCTCTATCAAATGTCGATGCTTACGCTCAGCAGTGCGTCAAATAGCCTTCGTGTTGATCCCAAACCCTTTCAATCACCGAGGTAGAAGAAGGGTGCTCTCCTTATGCAATCTCCCAAGTCGAAAAGTATAAGACTCCCATGCTGGGTTCCTGCTTGATCTAATTTTCTTGTATTTGAGAGACCCGTATACATAGCACGCAAGGGATCCTCTTATAGAGCTGGGAAATTGAAACCCTTATCGACCCTAAAATAAAAGCTTTCATCGATCTTAGGAGCTTAACCCATCGTCTGGCATCCCAATGATGGGGTTCTTCTATCTGTGGGAGCAACTAAGTGAAATTACAATCATTGAATTGAACCGGGACTCCCATTGTTATAAAGATATCGTACTCACCCCTTTTTAGATAAAGTGAAGCGCGCTAAGAGAACAAAGAAGATGGTGAGAGCGACGTGGGGCGCTCCTCTTTACCCAACATTTGAGAATTCGCAGTATGGTTGAACCCGGGACCGGATCCACTGGCCTTGGAACGACTCTAAGGACTCTATCCCTTTTAGCGCCGGCAGAAGTAGGTAATTAGGTTACCTAAGAACTGAAGTAGGGACTTCAGCAACTTCCTTTGGGGCAACTAATGCCACTCTTGGGTGAGAGACTCCGTGGTAGAGTAGCCCTCTCTCTTCACATAATGACTTTACCCATCTCTTAGTTGCAAGGTGGTGGCATTCTCATCAATCAAGCGGTGCTCCAAGGCTGAAGGAACAAGCAAGGGCTTAATTTAAAGGTATTTTTTGGGGCCCTCTCCTATTCGCGATAGGGTTCTATTCCAAGCGAGATCCCAGTGAGCGTAAAGAGTGATTACGCCCTCATGATGCTAGGATTTAAGGATGCAACTTAGTATTTATACAGAAGGGAGGGACGGGATACTGACTAGCTCGTCATCCTCAACAAACTCAAAAAAAGAAAATCTACAAGCTAATTGATTTAGGGCAAAAAGACATTAATCTTCCTGAACGACTTACCTCTGCCCTCTGGGACTTCTTTCCGGGTCGAGTTAAGTTAATAAAGAGGGCTATTCACCAGAAGGATGGAGACTAAGCCAAGCGAAAGAATCAGACTTAGCTTTCTTCTTCCAGGCGGTATCAAGAAAATCTTAATTGTAAACTGCAGCTAGAAGATCTAGAGAGCCAGCCAAGCAAGGTCAAGTAGCTGATTCAATAGTAAGTTACCGGATCACGGTCTTAGTCCGATCAGAGTCGGGATTACCCTGTAAGGAAGATTAATGGAATCAGCGGGTTTTAGAAGAGAATCCAAGGAAGTTGGCAGATCTGGGTTTTGGCCTTCTTGTGGTCTTATCTTTCGTAGCCTTCTCTTAGTCTTCCGGGGAACGAAGTCTAATTAGACTGGTCCTACGAATGCATTCTTTAGTCAAGCAAATCGGAAGCTAGCAGGTATGACTTCCTGGCTGTCTAAGTAAGGGATTCACCAGAGAGGGGTATTGGAATGGGAGAAGGGGCATTTCGGCCCAACTAACTAAAAGACTTGACTTTCCTACCCGATCTGTAAAGGACCTTCGATGAGATTCTAAGTCCGCGGTAACTACTCTTTCGAATGACTGATTTACGGCTGCTGACTTAGACTTCTTTCCTGCTTATCTACTAAAGCCTGTAACTCAATCGAAAAGGGATGCTAGCAGGGATAAGGCACGAAGGCAGTCAGACTTCTTTCGAACTTCTTACCAACAGAAGGAAGCTATGACTTCATTCAACTGCTTACGGCGGGGACCTTTAAGCCTTTTTAGTTAGGCTTTGATCCAATAAGGGTGTAAGAAGAGAAAGACTAGTTCAGGGATGATAGTCAGCAAAGGTAAACATCTTCTTATCTAAGGACTTCGGATCAGATGAAATAGTGAGTTCACGGGGACTAGGTCCTAAAGGCCCCTGGCTTAATGGATTGATTATTCTATCCGCCTTCCCTAACTCCATATTAAAGGGATGCTCTAGGACTGAAGTGGGGAATCCCAATTGGTCACGAGAAGGCGTCAAGTCTGCTATTTCGTCTCATTCGGAATCTCAAGACTTCATGTCAACAACAAAGTCAACTACATCCTTTACTCCACGATCTGGCTTAGCGAGAAAACGGAAGAATTAGTACAGTCTGAGCCGTCAGCCAATAGAGTAGCTTTCTTCGTTGCTGCCAGATCTTCCAATGCTAAATCAACTGCTACAGCAATTCTTAAGGGCGGGATGGTAACTCAATCTCTATAGGGAGCAGCTCCTCCTCTATAGGCCTTTTCCTCAGTCAATTCCCGGATCAATGACTTGGGACTAGTAGGTTAATCACAGGGATGAGCTCAAAAGCGAGATGTAGTTATCTGGGGCTGCTCTTTCTCCTGCCTTTCATTGCTTTTTAGATGCTTTTAGGTCGGTGTAAACAGTGAGGAAGCTATCTGTATGGGCTGCTAGCCAGTAGGGAAGTAGGGCCCTGTAACTCTCACCTAAAGAGAATGACTTATTTTCCTTCCTCCCCGAGAGGACAGAGGGGACCAGTAAGTCCGCCGCAGGATTCTATTGGTCTTTTAGCTGCTAAAGTAGCTGATTCCAGAAATCAGGAATAGTTAGACTTCTTTCCGGAATATCAATTCATTAGGAGATCCCTTGTGACTTCGTAGACGACTTTCCCATCTTTAGCTTCAAGGGCTGCTCTGTCTTACTTCTGGGCCTACCTTTGCTTTGAAGAGAATACCGGCTGAATCTACAGAGCCAGATACGGGACTAGTAATAGAAATAGAAGATGGGCACATTTGAGCTGTATTGGTGTATTGGTCACCGAACGAAAAATGACTGGATGCCAACTTCAAAATACACGATTTCCCCGGGAACTTCACCCATAAATTTGCATACTGCCCTTGCTTTTTCTTATCTTTCTGATGGACGAGTGAACTTACCTCCAGCTTCCGACTAAGGTCCTTATCATTCTCAGGCTTACGGGGAAGAGGCTCTCAGAGCAGTTAGCGGCTAAAGAAGAGGATTACCTTATATGACTTAGCCTCAGTAACATCCCACGGGTGAGGAGATGGGCTAAAGAATTGATTAAAAGGTCATTGGATGAGATGAAATTGGTGTTGGGCCTAAGGGCTTTCTTTCTGACTTTACCTGCTAGGTAGTAGTTAAAGGAAGCTCAGTCAGTTGATAGATGTAACACTAAGCCAATCTGGAAAGTGGAGTAGAATCCATAAAGTTGCATACCTTGAATCTAGCCTACAATCCGATCTTTCTTCTCTTAGTAAATTGATAGTCGTCACTGAGCTATGCTTCTTTGTTGAGATCGCTTGCCTACGCTATCGGGTGCAGTGAGTGCTCTGAATGATGAGTTACTTGTTCAGCGAAGCGGGTCGCCTTTCCCCTTGTTCGGACGTAGCTCTTGCACACTATTGCTACTATTGCTAGTGGTCTATTCTTTGATTGATGTGCTGCTTTCAATACGTCTTGAAGGACTAGCAGTTGCAATGGTTCATGTAGCCAGACCCATTGACTATTCTACACGCTTAGCGAATGCTGGCAAAGAATCTCACCCCCGTCCTATGTTCTTGTCGTCTACTCAGGAAGAACCCAACCAATACAGTTCGCTGGGCCTTCCCAACTTGACTAGTGAGCACTGCTCGACTATAAGAGCTTGCAATGCTATCTATACAAAGCGAGCACTCATAGCGTAGTCGTTCTTGTTCGTTGTCGTAGTGAGCTAGTTGGGCTCCGTTACGCTTGCTTTCGAGCCTTCTTTATATTAGAAAGGAGCGTCCTAAGACGAGGATAAGGAAGTTTCATATGGGGCCGGGGGATATACCTACGAATGAGTGGTTCAGTCCTGAAATAATTGGGACTAACCTTCAATAATGACTTCCGCAACATCGACATGATGGTGACACCTTTTACATAAGGAATGCACCCTAAGGTGTCAATCTAAGGGTATCGTGTTAATCCTTCCATTAACCGAGTGGGGTTGACAGTAGTATACTATCCTCTCTTAGACCAGGGATCCTGTCCCATGGACGGCCAAAAGAGAAGCAAGCCACCATTGTTGCCCCTTTTGGGATACATCTTGACCTTGCGATCAGGACGTACACAGCATGACATGCTGTACATAAACCGTTTTCACGGTACGCCCCCCTGGAGTGAATCCTTCAATTAATTTCGTTATCATTTGAATTTATCATACCTATCTCTTTGATCATGGGCTATCAAGATACACTCATACCCCCCGGTTGGATTCTATCTCCAACCAGTTCCAGATTACCATACTCACTAAGAGACTTGATTGCTTCCTATCCATTTCTTGCTTGTTCTTTTTCTACATTTGCTTCCTCCGCACTCAATGAACAATCAGATGCGGGATTACCTGTTGATTGCGGTGTGCTTGTCTTGGTTGATTTCGCATATCTCTTTCTTGTTCTTGGGCAAGCTGCTCTTGCTCAAGTGGAATCAGTTGCAGTTGGCATATATAAATAAGTAGAAGATCCTGTCTTCTTTTATTAAGGAATTTCTAGAGAGGAATCCCCTGGCCTTAGCTCATCTAGCCGTAGCTCATTGGGCGGATTGCTTTGAATAGCCAAATTTGAAAGAGAAGAATCGACATTCTTGGATTAGGCTGGTGCTATCTCTTAAATAAGAGAAATAATAAGGAGAAAGGCTGCCTTAGGTTTAGGAGTTTCGAGTTATCTCTGCTTTCATAGCCTAGTTTCGTAGCCTTGGTGCCTAGCCTTCTGCTTCTGATCCCGGGAGAAAAAAAATAATAAGAATGGCTGTTGTTGAATCAGCTGTGAAAGACCCTCTTGCCTCAGTTGATGTTGGTGGAATAGACCCTATGGGAGCCCCCTGAAGGCTAATTTATCTGTCCGGCTATCCCCCCCTATGTCACCAATTGTTGCAACGAGGGTGACGTCATTCAGGCCCTCAAGGACATGCTTAGCAAAGGTATGAGAAAATGTCGCCAGTTCTATTAAAGGGCTGGAGAGTATAAGAGCGCACTTTGGGACTGAAAAAGATGACTCATATTCTATTGGGAATTATCCGTCTTCTTGTTTTTACTAGGATTCTTAGTTGACGCTGATGGTTTAGCCACGTGGCTAGCTTTGAAACCACTTGTCTCCCTCTTATCAAAGGTTGCTCCAGAAAATAGAAATCCTGATGTCGGTGCCGGTATAGGCTTGATCCAGTTACGCAAGGTCTGGCATGTGTCCTTGATAAGGGCTCTACGCCAGGGCTTCCATAAACTTATGCACTCCTCTTTGGTGATAGTGACCCTAGGCCATGGACCTTTCTTCTCTGAGTCCGCAGATGCTTCCGTCAGACTTGGCCTCCTCCATGCCTCCTTTCTTCTTCATCATCCGAGCGATCGGAGGGTTCTCCTTAAAAAAAGGGTATCCTTTCAAGATATGTAACCCCAACCAGTTGGGCAAGTTGGGATTGGGGGGCATTAGTGATCCCTTCCACAGGTTCTATGTCTATAACCTGGGACATATCATGACAGCCAAAAAAATCTCCCGATGAGCGGCGTTTACACTTCTTGGTGCTACGAGAGAGGAGATCATCCTCTTCGGTTAGGTGAATCAGTACCGTCGCTGGCTTGCTTACCAAACCATACTGGCTTATCACCTTAGTAGTCCTGTGCATAGTCAGTACGATTTATAACCTGAAGGACTATTCCCTTCAGAATATATCCCCCCGGGCTTTTGACTTCATTTTTTGCACCTGGCCTGGCAGCCTCTACAAGATCATACAAAGCTGGGTAATGCAACTGAGTTGCGGACTCAATAGCATCCTCAAACCTTTCTACTAAAGGTTTTTCCTACCTTATCCGCTGCAGGTTGGGAGAGTGTAACACTAAGTCAATTTTACTTTCGAACTTTCTACGTCTAAAGACGGTCAAGCACCAAGAGGAATCTCAATACATGCAAAAACGGAATCTTTGTCTTCTCATTCTCATCTCTAGCTAGAAGCTAAGCGGACTTCTCGTCTGGCATGCTGCAGGCAGCTCTTTGAGTGCTAATCCAATTATATAGAGAACTCGGAAGAAATGAGGTCGTCTAACTAAATATCTAAAGGCTAAAGGAAGCGGCTCTCTTGCTTTCTTAACTATAAAGCCTTGAACTTCAGCCTACTATTCAACCTTTCTGGGCTACCTTAGCTTTTCTGATGCTGGAGGTGAAATGAGAGACTTTCTTCTTTCAAACTGCATTTCCTGCCTTAGATGAGGAGGGTAAGACTTAGATGAGGAATGTATTGGGCTAGAAAGCCTCTAACTGCTAAATCGAAGGCCTTTATACGGCTTATCAAAGGAGGCTTCAAAACTCAACTCAGGATATACTGATTCAGCTGGGGCTTGAACACCAATACAATAACTTCAATCCGGCTTCTCTTCTAGGCTGGAGCAGGCTACAGGCCTAACTGCACGAAGAAAAGCAAGAAAGACGTCTTAATGCGTTCGTGCCTTCCCCCGTAAGTCACTACGAAATCAGACAGATCAGAGGAAGTCCTTATCCCGTATCTTCAGTGCTCCGTGGGAAGTGACTCTAGAATCTTTTCCTTTATCCGCGAACTGACTATTTCTTCTTATCCTGTGTGAACTGAGCCTCAAGTAAGTTAGTATGTTAGTATGAATGAATAGTAGGATTTAGCAGTTACAGGGGAATTAGTGTGCAACGGAAAGCTACAAGTCTTGACGTCTTCCCGGGTAACTTCACTTGTCCTAGGGCTCGGTAGGAAAAGAATTGACAGCCGTGCTTGATTACACATTCCTCCTTTAAAGCGGAGTAAATGCTACTTTTAAGGCTTAGGCGAAGACTGGGGAAATCGTGTTAACAAGGAAATGCCTTCGAATTGAATAGGATCCTTCTGAGGAAAGAAAAGCCAGTCTACCTTTCAAAATATGGAGCTTACCCGGAATACACATGACTTTGACTTCTTTCTTCTAGCGAGTTCAAGCAAGTGCACTCCAGTGAGCAACTTCATTTTCTCGCTTAGTTCAGTGTCGCTTTAGTCAGTCGAGGTAAAGACATCTGGTGCTGGTCTAATTCCTTTAATTCCTTCTGTCTCTGAGGTTTGAGTGCCAGTTCTCATTGATCCACTAGCCAAGCTGCAGTCCTAAGGTCAGTTTCAGTTGATTCACCAGCATAAACGTGAAGATAAGTAGAAGAAGCCCTGGCTTGTGTTGCCTGTGCGGATTGAGCTACATACTGGAAGGAGTTTACTATTCAGCTGCTTTATGAAGCAATCGGATGCAGAGTAATTTGCTTCGTAGTTAAGGAGAGGAGGCAAACCACGACGGCTGCTACCTGATTAAAGCATGAAAGCATTCTTTGATTATAGATAGAGTAAGGTTCTTCAGTTTAAGAAGCCTTATCCTGCTTTACGGAAATGTGAAGTAATGTAATAGCATTGGGTGTTATGAGAATCTTAAAGCGCTTATCGGTGGCAAAATTCACTATTTTTTATCAAGGATAAAGACAGAAGAGAATTTACATTTCTTCTTGGTAAGCAAGCAATCTCTTTGGCGGATATAGAACTCATACAAAAAAATATATGATATCTCAGTCATATATGAGAAAGCAGAGTTCTACGGTGAGCTTGACTTATTAGAAGTCAACATACGAGTGTATTGGTACCTATTCTCTTTTTTAATACTCTATAAGTAAGTAAGGTTTTGGAGCTGAAGAAGTAAGGCATCGGTTGGATGACAAAGTAAAGCAGGGCTCGATCCCAGACTTAATAGCGGAATAGAGGTTAGCTCCCTCTATATAAGAAAGCCTCAGCAAAAGAACCATACTAAGAAAGAAGTCGCCAATCACGATGTAAATCTGCCTTGCTGGCACTCGCTTCCACTTAGTCAATTACCTTCACAAGGGCTTAAGACGAGAAAGACAGGTGTAACAGAACAGGGAGGAGATGGTTATACTTCCTAGCGCCTGGCCTACTGGATTGGATGGAAGGAAACTAGATAGATGGCAACTAGGCCTGAAAGTCTTTCTCTCCGAACTTGCTTTTGCCTAAGGGATGGGGAATACTTGTACCGGGAATACTGGTATACTTTTTTCTTTCTGCATACAATTACAGAGACAGCCACGAAGGCTGGTGAGAATGCTGGTACAAGGGAGAATGCGACAATCTCAAGGGAACGGTTTAAAAAAATCACTTGATCTTACCATACGACTGCTGGAGCAGATTGATACAAGTAATTGTACATAGGCGGGCACCTGACCTGCCAAACGTATTATTCTCCCTGCCAAGTTTACTACCCGCTAACGGATCCGATAAGAGACTCCAATAGCGTTAGTACTCTTCGCTACCGGTACCGGAAAATAAGGCACAGAGCAAGGGCTTTCATTCATAACGAGTAAGTGCCCCGGCAGTCTCTCATTCAGACATAGGAAAATTCTTATAAGATGGTGAAGGCGCAAGCAAATACATTCTCCGTGGCTTTAACCCTATGCATAAGGTACTTATGTGCTAACCCTCTATATTAATGCTCCGGGGAGGGCATTCATTCTTTACTTAGCGCAAGAAGGAATTAGTTCAGTCAGAAGCACATGGGGCGCTGTTCCTCTAAAACGAAGGTGGCGAAACATTCATTTCTTCCAAGGCTAAGAAAACGGACTTGGACGTTGATTCCGTATGGATTATTGATATTCTTTCTCACTAAAGATAGTGCAAAGTTCGCTCATATAGCCGTTTACAGGCATATCTTTGTGCCTACTACGCGGGGCGGGGGTCCGCCTAGCAGAAGCCGCCTTTTTTGCGACAGAGAGAGCTTACAAGAAGAAAGCTCAATCCCATCTCGTGCCCTGTAAGAAAAGAAAGAAAGGTCATCAGTTCCAGAGCCTATTCGATGTCATCTTCCTTGTTCTATTCTGATTTAACCCCTATTCATCGTACAACAACTATGGCAGCCAAGAGCGCTGCTTATTCCCTTCATGTTTAGATGCTTCCTGTACTGATCGATGCGAAGAACTAGTTACCGCTCTCGCTTACTTGCCTGCCCTTATTGGGATTTCTTTCCGCGAAGATTTTGTGTTCTAACAGCGGCAGATCAAAACAACTACCAATAAGCCTCGACCTCTGCCTTATGCCTTAGAGGAATAGTTGTAGGCTCTGAAAGGTCCTCTGCTCTCAAGTCCCCTTTAATCCATTCCTAAACCCTTAGATTCCGTTTTTAGTCCCCTCTCTTCTCTGTGGGAAGATACTGACTAAGCAGCAGTTTCATTCCCAGAAGTTGGATCCCTAAGGCTTAAAGGAAGAAAGTCAGTCAGAAGATCAGGCTGAACAAACTATTGAGATTTGTGTTCAAGCCCTTACTTTACAGATAGGGGACTAAAGGCAGTTGAAAGCAAGCTGTCTTCTATTTATATTTATAGGTTTGAGTTAGACGCCGAGCTAGCTTCGTTTAAGTCTTTTAGCTCTACCTCTGCCTTCGATTCCTCTATGGCAACCTCAGCCATAAACTAACTATGACGCTTCTTAGGGCTTAGCTACTTTATCCGCTAGAGGAAGATAAGCTGCCTTGTCAAAAACCCTTCGTCTCTCTTACCCAAAAGCCTTTTTACGGGCTAGCAGGTAAAGAAAGGATACGTAGTATTATTATGAATTACTTAGCCTACTGGTCTCTACTGGCTAGCAGGTACAGGCCATACAGCTGGTAGTATGATTTCTAAGTTACACGGGATCTAGTATTGAAGGAAAGCTAGAAAGCTAATTGATATTGAGTTACAGGGGATTCCCCCATATTCTATTCAAATTCCCTCCCATTCTATTACTACACCCAGGGAATCTCTTTCAACACCAATTGATTCTCATCCATATTCCCTTGAATCACTTCATAGTCCCTTTTAATCTATTTCAAGACCCTGGGATTCGATTCCCGCTCCTCTTCTCCCGGAAGTTAGGGAGTAAAGAAAAGCCATAAAAGGTAAGAAGATCCCTTAGCTGCTAGAGGAAAAGGACTAGCATCGAATCTTCTCCTCTCTGATCTTCCGAATACCGGATCTTCACCCGACGGGGGAAATTACATAGAATAGAGCCGGCTGGAGTTAACTCTTTCTATTTAGTTGCCCGAAGCAATCAAGGCTGAATCTAAGTCATTATCTTTAGTTTCAAGCCCGGGAGGAAATGCAACTTATACTTTGACTTTCTGTTCCCGGAGCTGATTCATGTCTTTATTAACATTGACTAGAGCCCGTACGTAAGCCATAGACGAAGTCCTTGATTGACTTCCTTGAAGCCTATCCTGTTTCCTCAGATCTGCTAGGCCAGGAAAGAACTTCACTCCTAGAACTGGAGAGTTAGGACTGACAGCAAGAGGTGACAGTTACTAGTTTAGTTACACGCCGTGAAGGATTAGACTTTCTAACTCTTTTCAATCCCAGAGTCAAGGCAGTAGGCAGAAGATCCTTTGCTAACAGATCAATCGGATTCTATTTCGCATGAATCAAGGATAGGAATCCTAAGCCGGAAATCTCATAAGATAAGAATGGTTTCTTGAATCAGATTCATTGATTTGAGTGAGACTGAAAAGAGAGATAACGAATGTGTTCCCAGACTTCCCCCTCGTTTCAGTCTTTACTCCCCGATGAATGACGGATTTCTCCTGCAAGCATACTAAGATTGATCAGGCCTAAAAAAAAAAGGCCAACGAATTGAAGATTCGGAAATGCAGTAGGCTCGGACAGCCTATTCTATTCCGAAACCAGGTAATTCACCTCTCGTCTCCGCTCCGTGGTAAGTTACTAGCGAATCACTCTAAAGAAAGGCTTACGCAAAGGCAGTCCGAAGACAGAAAAGCTAGGCAAGTAAGTTGTTGGAAAGAAGGCAGCAAGCAAGTAGAAAGCAACTACCTTCTTGATTGATACAAGCCCGTCCGCCGTCGAGGAATAAGCTAGCATTGGATTCAATGCAACTACAAGGAAAGCAACCGTAACTCAAAAGACTTGGGGGCACAGAGGTACTTCTCCAACAGATTCTATTTCAACGCCCATTGATTCCCTCCCGGCTCATCTCCTATCTTAACCGGGATTCTCATCCATTCTCTTCCACCGGAAAGTTAGGGAGGACAGATAAGACTTAGAGCTTGGGAAGACTGTAACGAATAATCCATTCCAAAAACCAGAGATTATCATCCAACTCTTGGCTCAGTGGGAAGTCTTAGGCGGCTAAGCCATATAATAGAAGATTATAGCAGCGAACTGATCAATATTCTCTTCTTCCCCAGTTACTTACTCCCCGCTAGAAGAAATGACATCTAATAGAGCAGAGAGAAATCAAGTGGGCAAGGCAGTAACTGAAAGAGAAAGAAGTGAGCAAGGATAAGCACTCAAACTCCCAAAGAAGGCAGGGGCGCCTAAAGCAATTTCATCTAATCCTTCACAGGAAATGCTGTAGAATTGAAGAAGATCTTTTATCCCTGATAAAGTTGCAGCAGCCTCAATCTCTTAAGAAAAGGGTGTTGATTCCTCAGTCCGCTGTCTGCCGATTTCTGGGTGCAGTTCAAGGCTAAATCCTAATTCATGTCTTTAGCAGTTACACGCTCTTCCTCTAATTGAGAAGGAAGAAATGCCTATTTATGCCCTACTCGATCTATTTGTCTTCAAGCCAGTAATGTGATTGAAAAGAGCGGGAAGTCGGGACTGAGCTCCCAGATGCAGCTAGTAAAGGATAGGTTCTTTAAGAGATCTCCGCACTGAATGCTTTGTTAGTTTTTTTCCTACTTTTCTTCTCTATTGGAGAATTCAGACTGACGGCTTGACTTAAAGTTAGTAGTTGAGTGTTCTCGACATGAAGTCTTGATATTGAGTTACAAGCCCGGTGGGAAAGGAAGTAAGACGGCGTAAGGTTCAAAGAGCGATGTCTTTAGTCTTTAACCCGCCTTTGATGGCATCATATTGCAGATTGTTGGGATTGACTTACGAAAGCAAGAGCATAGAAAGCAGCAAAGAACTACGAAGTCAGAAATAGCAGCTAAAACGTATCCTCACGCCTCTGCACCGAGTGAAAGACGTATTTCTTTCTTCACTGTAGAAATTACGTATGTTGAGAGGTTTCTAGATTGAGACCTTAGTCTCTTCACGTAAGGCTTTGGTTGATCTAATGGATTGATTGACTTATAGACTGTCTTCCCAGACTGCCTTATAGTGTACATGGTAGGCTAAGTTAAGTCCCTTTAGAGTGCCCCTTTCTCGATCTATTGAGTTAGGAAAGCACTGTGAAGTCAGAAGGCGAACTTCAGTCATTCTCTTTCTAATACCAGCCCGTAAAGAGATTTCATGAGTCTTTATCCTCCTACTCGATTGTGAGATTAATTGGTGGAGTTGCTTTAGGTGACTGTTAGTAGTTTAGTGTTCTCAGACAATCAGTCTTTATCTGTGGCTTCTCTGTCTCAGGTTGTGCCTCAGAAGGATAAGATTCCATGGGACTAAGAACTGAATCAAAGGCATTAGTCAGACTTCTTGGGTATGAGAAGCCAGCGGGGATAGTCCCAGAGGTGAAGACTGGAAGGCTCTAAGACAGTTTCCTTGACTACTGGTTTTTCTGCCCAGGCATTCGTATTCATATATGGCTTACTGGGACCTTTAAATAGAAATAGTCAGTGAGAACGGGGACATTTAAAAGACTGATAAGTCCCTTAATTTAAATTAAAGATTGACGGGTCTACTAAAGCAAGCAAGACTAATCCCATCGGGAATGTACCAAAAGAGAATGACTGAAGTCCGGTCAATGCTCCTGCCTTTTCACTTTTCCCGCTAACTGCTAAATCAAGTCATTAGGAGAAAGCCTGCTAACTAAATAAGGCTACTATTCTCATCTATAGCTGGAAGCTAGCTAACCTTGCCTACTGTCTTCCAATGGGAATTATGTAACTGCTACATCAATTACTTACACGAGCTCCCCGGGAACTTCTAACTACAAATCATACTAAGTGACTTTTCACTCTGTATCCGGACTGGAATGCAATAGATCGATTAGGAATCTCTGGAAAGATCAATTCTGACTTACTTGCTTTCCTTTTACTGGATTGCATCCTTAGTTAACTTATAGCTCTTTATAGCTCTTTAGCCTTTAGTGTGGCTTTCTGACGGACTTACCTTCTAGTGAGGACTAGTCAGATCAGAGGCTTGAAGATCCTACTCAATTTCCTCACTAACTTCCGGAAAGAGGCTTATCTTGGTCCCTAGAGGAAGTAAATAAATACATGAATCAGCTCCTGGTATTTACTTCACTCCTCTATTGAGTCTGATCCGAGGCTTGAAACTAATGAGGAATATTAATATCATCCCAGGGCTTTTCTACTTCAATCCTTACGTCTAAGTCATGCAAACTCATAAACTCCACCTAGAAGTTTCCGACATCCCTCTTGCTTTAGACTGATACAGAGGGGCTGGCCTTGGGTAACTACCTATTTCCGGGGGAATATAGGGGCTGAGCTCTTTAGCTATCCTGAATTTTCTTTTCTTACTTGCCTACCTTTTCTGAGGCAGCTATAGATTAAATAGTTGCTTGCCTTACGGATCTAACTTCTGGGATAACTGCTAAATCAATTCCTTACACGAGTTCAATCAGTACCGTCGCTGGCTTGCTTTCTTTCAACTGAGCCCGGCCTTCACTTTAAAAGAAGATTTGGCCTCTAATGGACCACCAATTGAACAAGCAATTGGGCTACCACGCTAATCCGCCTTCGTTGATTGAGCTGCTCCCCACCTTTGAAATTGAGATGCGGAGCGTGAAGCCAAAGACATTCCAAGTACTAAAATGACAAGCAGAAGTAGGAGCGATAGCCACATACTATGATTATGAATAAAAGGCCCTAGCCCAACCCCAGTCAAGGGTAGGCGGAAGAAGGGGTATTCTACTCAAAGACCGGTCGGAAAGGGCAAATTCTATCCTGCCTGATTGATCACCGGCGTCGAATGCAATCTTTTCATTATCCTCGATTACCGGCATAGAATGGATGAGCGCTCATGAGTTCCCACTATCGAATCATCTCAGTTCCTATTCCGGGCATTGAAAGCTGAAATCAAAAGACATCAAGGCCTAAGTCAGACAATGATGATCTTCTCTTAAAATAGCAAGAATAGCTGGTGGAGGACTCTGCACCCAGTAAGGTCGACACAGTCAGTCAGGAAGATGCTTTGCCACCCAATCGGCCGAAGCATTGGCTAATCTGTTCACCCTTTATACCGACCAGCTGTGGTGGGACATCAGGAGTTGCTGCACATCACTAACAATAGGCCTCCGACTGCGATCTGTAGACGACTTTTGACTATGAAAAGCTTTCAAGACCTGAGATTAATCTGTTTTCATACATACAAACAGAAGATAGCTGTAGAGAAAAAGCCAGGTCAGAACCTTTCCTAAGTGTAAGTGCATGAGCCTCCGCCATGTCCACCGAAGAAAGAGTCATTTTCTTTTCTTTATCGCCGAGCGTCTTTCGAGTCTCATGTTGACTTTTCTCTTTCATGTGATACTTCGCCTTAAGAACTAGGGCTGAGCCCATACGACTATTATAGTTTTAACACTACTCTGCGGGAGATTGGTATTAAACCGAAAGCCTAACCTGGACTACTAACGGCTTCCTCTAACAAGAGAAGAAGCGCGTGATTCCCTGACCAAGCAAGGGGGGTTAGTTACGCCTAGAAGAAAGAAAGAAGAGAGACTGTTTCTTCTCTTAGGTTGAACCCTGGTTCGTGTTGAAGTGTAGCTACGTCCCGTAAGGTCACTTTACCCGAATACCTTACTTACATGGAACTAGCCTCGACTTGATCCACGGAGTACACCGTTTGGGAGCCAACTAGGCGCTTCAGAGGCGCTGTTTGGTTAAATGTGCCATCCATAGGTAATTGACGGAGAACATCCATCAACCACTTATGAAGGGGGCCTAACAGCCTTTGGTGAACCCAGTTACCTATGGCAAATAACCTTAGCTAAAGAGAATACCGAAAAGTAAAACTTCACTAGCATATCTGCCCTCGTGCTTATCCATTTTCGATGAAAAGGAGGAATGATCCTAGGCAGACCCTTCCTGGTAAGGAAAACGGGAACAGACAACTTCTGCGGCAAGCCTGGGTCTTGTACAGCATAATACTGCATCAGAGAAGTCTTTAAGTAAAGAGCAGCCAACCTTACTTCCTACCTAAAGCGTTAATCCGCTTAACCAAGAGCGAGATGAGGGACCACTTCTTACTGTAATTAAATTAAACAAAAGAAAGGAAAAAACCTTTCTTAGAAGTCGTTTTCACCTGATCGATCGTATGTCTTAGCCAGAAACCAAGACTTTCCTACTGCCTTCTCCTAGCGGAAAGTCACTCTAAAAGCACTGGTTCCAGTTAAAGCGTAGAACACAAGGTATGAAATCACTTGCTTGCAAGGAAATAGGCAAGCTCAACAAACAATCAAGTCAGCCAGGTCGGATTTCGGGTTCGCCTTCCCCTTTTGCCTTCTTCTTATGATGTAGTTGTAGAGGAAGCAGCCAGCCACTACACTAGAGATTTGAACATAAATGGACTTTACCTGGAATTTCTTTACAAAAGGCTAGTTCTTTTAGTCAGTGGATGTAACAACGCATCAATCAGGCTTTGAGACCTAAGAACTCAATTTCGTAAGAGAATATGCCAGATTTCATGTCAATGCTCTCATTTCCTGAAACCAGCCCTCAAAGTCAAAAGCAGATATTCAAATAGCATATGGTTGTTTAAGATCAAGTTCTTCTGTTCTCTCAGTTCCTTTCTTCCCCGAGACAATCTCTAAAATACAATATCACATGTCGGTTGGGTATACCACTTGAGGGAGGGCAAAATCAATCAGATTCTGACCTGAAAAGAATGAATTTATCTTGAACTTCTAGGCGGACATTACATGAATGACTCTTTCCTAACCTAAAATGCCTTTTCTTTGCCTGAAACTTCAACTTTCGCTGGGCTCAAAGTATAGTCATTGCTTTTTCTTTTCTGTTTTATTGGGCTTTTGCCTAAGCTTTGGCGGGACCTTGAATCGATAAATAGAAGAGAAGGGCTACTGGTCATCGCAGGAACTAAACTCCCTAAGACCTCATCCAGCGTTATCGGGAAATCCGCAGAAGATCGGCTGGCGTACTAGACCTGTTTTCAGTTCCGTTCCTATTGAGGAAAATAAAGGATTATAAAGAAATCTCAAATAGAAATCCTTCTTTGCTCGTGGTAGCTTTGATCCTTCCGTCGAGTCCCATGCTACTATGTTAAGTATGTCATTTGCTTCCTCCTTTGGCATGAAGTATTGGGTGAGGCACTATTCCCATCAACAGTTCAAGGGATAGGGACGCGGATTCCTTAGCATCAATCCGATTCGATTTGACTATGGATCTTCCTGCTTTCATTCAAAGACCAGTGACAGCTACTGCTACAGCTACGGCATAACCTCCTCCGATACTGATGCCATGCTTAGAAATGAAAGATGGACTCCCTCTCTTTCAGTGCATTAAGGATTACTGTTAATATGCTCTTAATGGATTTCAAAAAAAAAGAATTCATCTTTGCACAGTAGTCAATTTCCCGCCCGTTCTGCTCCTTGAACAGACCGGCGCTGATATAAAGCTCCATGAGCCTTTCTGTGTCCGGGGAGGCAACACGGACTCCAAAGATCCAGGCCCGGTCTCAAGAGTTGTATCTCCGTCCGAACCCGTACGTACTAGCCTCTCTATACATACTCCCATTCACGTTATTATTCCCGACCTTATTGACATCTCGCTCTGCGTCCGTCCCTTTCCCATATTAATATTAGCCAAGTCTAAGTCCATTGGGTGGGAACCTTTCCCACAGGGTAGTACGGTTAAGCCGAGGCAGGCGAGGTTGTAGGTGAGCGCCTTTCTCGCCCTGCGCATTTGGTTGGCAGGGTGCTCAAGGGCACTTGGTGTGGTCTGATTGGTATATTGGTTGTTCTAAATGAAGGTACTCGAAGTCTGCCCACAAAAACTTCCATTTTCTATCTTGGCCTCCGAGATTCTTTCGTGCTCTTTCTTGGCTCTGTAGACCGACCAGCGAGGCGTCCCTCCCCTCCATATGTGGCTTAGCAGGCTCAGCATCAGTAACAATCTAGGCGGCTACCCTGTCTCATATGGGTTGAGAATGTTAGGTCGAGCACCTCCCTCGAGTTGGTGTGTTATCTCAGTACCTATGGCACCAATAACAGGGACAGGGGGCCCAGTCAGCGTACTATAGATTTAAACAAACGTAACCAATCCCAGACCCAACAGGGCAACGTTTTTTCCTTCCCTCGAACCAACAACTCCAGTTTTTCCCAAGTCTGAAGATAGATATGAATCCTCCGCCTCAGATGAGCGGATTATCTAATTTATCAGCTTTTTTGGTATGTGTCTTTTCCGTTTCCCAGAGATGTGTGTGATCAAAGCCTTTCGGGCGGAATAATATATTACACCGGATTCTGGTATGGTAGCATCGGTAGAAGTACAGCTCGTCCTGACCCGTGAACGGCCTTAGAAAAAGGTCTTTTGCACTTGGGTGACGACATAAGGTTTGACGAGCATTCTCGGGTGGTAGAATGGTGTTGGGACTATTGAAACTGTCGATCTCCAACTTGAAGGTGGGCGGGAGATAGATAAGGCCTGCAAGGGCACTGTCTAGTGTTCTTCTCGACTCGATTATCTTGTATGAGCTGAGTGGTAGACCAATCCTACCATAACGAAAGGGGTGAGGAAGAAAAACAAAGATCAACCTACTACCAAAAGGAAAGGTGATACCCCGCTGAAGGCAGCAAGCACCATCCACTTGCTGGAACGAGGCCTTTCTCAACTCTTGGTCTATTGACGCTCTTCCGGTCAAGTCCTTGGTAACTTGACTCCACAGGGCTCATGCAAAAAAGCGACTGGGTTAGTTTGGCCTTTAAAGCTGACCGAAAGACGTTATACCTAACGAACTAGCGCAGCTGTGGGACTCTCGCTAGTATTGACTTCCTGGACTAGTACCGATGGTGGCTCCTCATCCGAGGAGTAATGCACCTGTAAAGGGAGGGCATTCAGTCCAGCATCCAATCAGCAGCTGGACTGTAAAATAGATACAAGAATGATTATAGAGTTCCCATCTTTCCCGATTGGCTCTGCTTTTCTCGAATGCAGGTATAAAACCAGGAAACTCGCCTTAATTAGTAAATAAAGCGGAAACAAACCTGTGGGATAAGTCAGCAAATCACATCATATATCGGATATCGCATCGGAAAGAGAGATTGATTCTCCCTTCCGGGCAAGTCCTGAGGAACGTCGACTTGATAGTCTTTATCCCCACTGGGTAAGTGGGAATCTGATTCATTGATTTGATTGAACCTAGCGGGTAGCGCGCTACTTCAAAGCTTGCACCCGGCAACTCCTTCCACTTCTCCCAGGGACAGGGACTACGGCTTGACCTTCGGGGAAGAACTCCGTGGGACCCCTCCTTTCCTTCTAGGGCGCCTAGATAGTGAAAGGTTATCCCTTTGCAACGCTGGAAGCTAAGCAAAGTCACGAAGCTGGCTGACTACGCTCGAGCAGAGCTCAGGCCCGGAGGTGGTGGCTGAACTCGCCGCAGAGTTCAGGAGCGAGCAAGACTATCTTGGTGAATGCAATAAGAATCGGCTGCTTGCCGCAGCAGAGTGCTTTGCCCATGCTGCTATCCGCCGCCGAAGCGAAGAAGGGATTCGTGCTTGGATGTCGAGATCAGGGGACTCTATCCAATCCATGCGGCGAAAGATATTTGTGGTGGAACAAACTCAATCAATAAATATATATATGTTTGCTTCGATACAAGAGATCGGCCCCGAAGCAAGGTATGGTGGGTGCCAGCAACTTCCGTACCGTACACAGATATAGATTCATTCTTCGTACCTGGTCCAACTTCACAACCCTTCGCGGGTTGGTCAGAAGTCAGTCTTGTTTGGTAAGACGGAATTGGACAAAGCAAAGAAAAGAGAGTGCTCGACCGGAACAACGGCCAACACGTAATTACATAGATAACTGCTCCTCCCTTTCCCTTTCTCCGTTTAAGGCTTTAAGGCGAACCGTATGGCGGCCGGAAAGAAAGACGACCTAACCTTCTCGTAGATGGTGTCAGTGAGAGCAACTTGAGTATCCCCCGTTGACCTTCTTTTTTAGATAGAATCTTCAATGAGTGGAAACAAGCAACCTTACTAATAAAGGTGCGCTTGTTGAGTAAGGCCGGCTTTCGAGCCCAAGCCCCTTTAATATGATGAGGAGAAGGCCAGACCCAACCCCGCCCTCTTTTCTTTTCTGCACCAATCAGACTTCGTTTCACTCGTTTACTACTAGATTTCTTTTTTTTGGGTGTATAGCTCAGTTGGTAGAGCATTGGGCTTTTAACCTAATGGTCGCAGGTTCAAGTCCTGCTATACCCAAACCTACCTTACTACAACATAAGGACAGAAGGTAGGAAAGAATTTCTCACTCTTCTAAGCGGAGTTATGTCAAAAGGACCAACGAGGATGAAGGAGGAGGAGGAGTAGGAGCTAGCTTTAGTAGGGACGGAAGCGAATCGAAGAAATTCTGAGTTCATGCCACGACGATCTATATGGAAGGGCAGTTTTGTTGATGCATTCCTGTTGAGAATGAAGAAGAAGACAGACCTGAACAGGAAAATTTGGTCACGTAGATCTTCTATTTTGCCGGAATTCGTTAATTGCTCCGTACGAATTTACAATGGAAAAAGTCCTGTTCGTTGTAAGATCACTGAAGGAAAAGTTGGTCATAAATTTGGAGAGTTTGCTTCTACACGGAAACGAAGACTTTCAAGAACAAATATTAAAGCGGGAAGAAAAAAGGAGAAAAAGTCCAAATAAGGCGCATATGGCACGAAAAGGAAATCCGATTTCAAGAATGAAAAAAGTTTTGGTCAGAATTGCGATCGTTGTCTTATGCCTTTTTTCCGTATTCACCATTTACTATTGCTTGTCTCTTGTACTCGGCTTTGATTGGAGTCTTATTTGGGTCAAACTCAAATCCGTGCTCCTTTTAAGAGCGTTCCGCTTTTTCTTTAGTCGGCTTCTTGGTTTTGGATGGGTCGGTCCTGTCTCAGTGGATGTTAAAGTTGGTGGGCAAACTCGATACTCGATTCTATGCGAATGTTGATTTCTCTATTATTATTATACCTTTGTTACCAAAAACCTTTCTTTAGGAAGATAGGGAAACAGGCGATCGGCAGTGAGGCTTCCAGCTATACTCATGAGTAATATTTGCTGTAATCAGTCTCGAAAAGAAGCTATCTTTGTAGTTGAATTATTCCTTTATTTAGATAGCTAGGTAAATGCCTGACTGAGTCTAGTCTGGTAAATAAAACTCTGATTGCCTGTTAGATCTATCCTTCATTTAGTCAGGCTTTTAACTT